AGTGTAAGGGCGGTTCAATGATACTTCATCAGATGGTTGGACAAAGAGGGCAGTAGGTTATATAAAAGAAAGAATAAAAAAGAATGATAAATAAAAAATAAAGGAATTATTGGTTGGATCAGGAATAAATTTTGGAGTTCGGTATGGATAAAGGATCTTCCTATGTTATACTATTCAATTCTTGACCATGAATTGATTTGATAGTGCAGATATTGTTATTCATGATATTGATCCGATTCGATATCATCGAGATGTAATTCATCCCGTTGAATTTACAAGCGAAAGATTTATTATCTCTATGGGATTAACTCCCGAGTTATTGCAAATTAAAGAAAAACGAAACAATGAGATTATGGAAGTAAATATTCTCGCATTTATTGCTACTGCACTGTTTATTCTAGTTCCTACCGCTTTTTTACTTATAATATACGTAAAAACAGTCAGCCAAGGCGATTAATTTGAATTAAACTTGACTTTTTAGTTCTTATCAATAATTGAAGAGAAGAAAGGGATTCAAATTTCGCGTCTTAAATGAATTGGGCAGACTAGAATTCGCCGTATTCTATGAAATACGATAGTATGGTAGAAAGAAATATCTGAATCTTTCTACCATACTATCTACTATTGTTATTGTAGTGTATATTTGTAGTGTATATAAGGTGTATTGTAATCCGGGTTAATTTAATAGAGATCAATCTACAACAGTATCCTCATATTTCTATATATAGGTATATATATATGGATATCAATTACATATTCTATATAATGTATAGAGCGCCCCCCAATCCTATTTCTTTGCTTTATCCATCTGTCTTGTATTTAATTTGTGTTGATTTTAATCAATTTGAAATAATCGAAAAGCGACTCGTACGATTCTAATTCCTGTATTGCTGATTATTTTCAATACGAATCCTGATCAAAAGAATCCAGGGCCTCTTTGATGGGTATAATAAAAGAAAAAAGGAATCTTTTTACTAGCATTCTGACGAAGAAGTCATTGATCGATCAGTTGACAGATGATCTATGGAAACTCCTTCGGATTTCGAAAAAAAAGAGGGGGGGGGGTTAGTAAACCTCTTTTAATGTTTGAACAGTGAGTTCAATAAAACAAATACAACATAAATAAAATTTGCAAAATATTAAAACAAACGGGAAGTGCGCAATATGTGACTCGCCCAAGACATTATTTTAGTCTGTGTAGTAGTATCTCGTTAAAGAACTACTATGTCTGTGTTGTTTCCGATAGAAAATGTGTATCTACGTAATGTAATAAGAGAACTCTTTTCTCTTTGAATAATAAAAAGTTCAACCCTTCCTCACGGTCCATATCTAATTTTAGTAAGAGTGGGTTCATCGAAATAGAAAATTGATCAAGAATTCAGTTGGAATAAATTTACTACCATTTGTATTTCTTTTACTTTTTATTCTTTTTACTTTCGAAATACAAACACGAAAATAATTGAAATATTTGTTTGATTGAAATTGAAAGAGTATTCGTCATATATATTATATTATTCAAAAACTATATTACTACACTAAAACCCAATAAAATTTTGAAATGCAGATATTTTTTTATTTCTATTTCAATTTAAAAATTGAATTTTAAATTGAAATAGTGTTGAAATAGTGAAATTTCAACTAAAAAAAGCTTTTCAGAACTGAACGATTTATACAAAAAAAAATTGATAAAGTTTAATTCCTAAACTCAATTCTAATTAGTAATACTTCTAGAGTCCACTTCTTCCCCATACTACGAGTGAAAGGGAAAATGTAAAGACTACCATTAAAGCAGCCCAAGCGAGATTTACTATATCCATGTGAATTATGTCCCCTATCTCTATGACGGAATTCTTGAATTATTGTTCACTAATAAATAATAGCGAAATCACTGGCGCAGAGTCAAAAATTCTGACCTAAGATCGTTGATGAAACAATCCAATAAATCCAACTCTAATTTATAAGGAAGGGGTCTTATAAGAGTTCTAGTATAATCAGAAAAGATTAAGCACAAGCAAAATATGCGGAGACCCCCTTCCCTTGGAAGTATCAAAGAAATTATATTAAATTAATATGTAGAAATAAGAAAAATAGATTCTTTCTTTTGTTGCCCTTCATTAAGTAAGTATAAAAAAATAGAAGAAAGGTAGATCATTACCTAGCCCATACCCTATTTCTTTCCCATTTTATTTTGATCGAATTCTTAACGTCTCTTTAGTGTCTCTATGAAACAATCGGAGGACGCCTTATTATGTTCTGTTCTTGTCTAGAGGTTAACGAAAAAAGAAAAAAGGTATATATATTAAGTATAAGTAAAAGCCAATTACTCATTCAATCGAATTAATATTGATTGAATTGATTGAATACCGGAGTACTCAAAGACTTTGATGAATATGTATACAAAGTATCTTCTGTCCTTTCCGCAACTAAAAACGCAATTTGATTTCCGTCCTTCTATCCAATCGAATTCCAAACCCGGCCCATAAACGTAGACACTCCGTTA